ACCAAATCAAATTCTCTCTCGATACGTTCCTCAAAAAATCCGATTCGTGCTGATTCTTTCCCCAACTAACGAAGAGATCTTGGTGGAATTGCCACATATGAAATTGAGCACAATTTTGCAAAGAAATACCCCACTTGTTTCTCGAGAAGAGATGGGAAACATGCTCAATATAATTTGATTGAATAGTTGCCTCAGCTCCTTGTTGTTTGAAGAACCCCCCCCCTTCAATTGGTCTTTTTTCACGAAAAGCGGACATGAGATAACAAATCAAGTCTTTCCCTAAGACTTCGAATAGCTGTCCCGAATTCAAGTTGAGTATGTTTCGCTTCTTCCTCGGAGAAAGACGATCAAACAATTCCCAATCATGGTCCTTGCGGATCAGATCATCCGTATAGGATAAAAAAAGAAACTCCAGATATTTGCTATCTCTCTCTTTGAATGAGATCTCAATTCCAGCTACGGTTTTATTAGATACCTTACAACTAGAATCCCTCTTTTTTCCGATCCGGTTCCTCCACCACCGCGAACCCCGGTTAGATTCAGGCATGATACACTTTTTATTTATTGGGAGAACCCAAGTACTCTCTTGCGGATCCACGAAACAACTCTCAGAACTATTTTTCCCTTTTGGAAGATACAGGGGCGAAACAATCAACCTATTGATATTGCAAGACCAAAAAGATTCTTCCAATGTCTCATTTCTGGGTCCAATGGAATTCATAGGTATAGGAAGAAGCCCCATCAAATAGAGATTTTTTCTTTCGACAATCTTTCGATTGTTAATACGAGATATAAGGACCGCTACTACAAGCAGTACTATACCTTTGATCGTGAAATATCGATTGCTTCTTGAACCCTGTGAATCACGTGAAAGTAAGATACTCCAAATTCGGGGGTCAAAGAGTTTCATAAAACGTTCTTGGTGGAAAAGAATGTGAGTGAAAGATCCCACTGAATTGAATTTGGTCCATGAATCTAATAAATAGTGAGAATTCTTGATCTCTCTCAATATCTCTCTCAATTCGAAGATCCAGGATTTAAATTGATGTCCTCTCATTGATTCCTCCTAAAGATTTCATTTCAATTGGAATTTGGTTATTCACGATGTACGATGATCCCTGTTAAGCATCCATGGCTGAATGGTTAAAGCGCCCAACTCATAATTGGCAAATTCGTAGGTTCAATTCCTGCTGGATGCACGCCAATGGGAACGTTCAATAAGTCTATTAGAATTGGCTCTGTATCAATGGAATCTCATCATCCATACATACCGAATTGGTATGGTATATTCATACCATAACATATGAACAGTAAGAACTAGAATTCTTATCGATACTGGAACTCATAGGGAAGAAAATGGATTTATGGATGGAATCAAATATGCAGTATTTACAGAAAAAAGTATTCGGTTATTGGGGAACAATCAATATACTTCTAATGTCGAATCAGGATCAACTAGGACAGAAATAAAACATTGGGTCGAACTCTTCTTTGGCGTCAAGGTAATAGCTATAAATAGTCATCGAGTCCCCGGAAAGGGTAGAAGAATGGGACCTATTATGGGACATACAATGCATTACAAACGTATGATCATTACGCTTCAACCGGGTTATTCTATTCCACCTCTTATAGAGAAAAGAACTTAAAGCAAAATACTTAATAACACGGCAATACATTTATACAAAACTTCTACCCCGAGCACACGCAATGGAGCCATAGACAGTCAAGTAAAATCCAATCCACGAAATAATTTGATCCATGGACAGCGTCGTTGTAGTAAAGGTCGTAATGCCAGAGGAATCATTACCGCAGGGCATAGAGGGGGAGGTCATAAGCGTCTATACCGAAAAATAGATTTTCGACGGAATGAAAAAGACATATCTGGTAGAATCGTAACCATAGAATACGACCCTAATCGAAATGCACACATTTGTCTCATACACTATGGGGATGGTGAGAAGAGATATATTTTACATCCCAGAGGGGCTATAATTGGAGATACCATTGTTTCTGGTACAGAAGTTCCTATATCAATGGGAAATGCCCTACCTTTGAGTGCGGTTTGAACTATTGATTTACGTAATTGGAAGTAACCAATTAGGTTTACGACGAAACCTAGAAATCGATCACTGATCCAATTTGAGTACCTCTACGGGAGAAACCTCAGCAGAAAACTGTTGAGTAACGGCAGCAAGTGATTGAGTTCAGTAGTTCCTCATAGAAAATTATTGACTCTAGAGATATGGTAATATGGAGAAGACAAAATTGTTTGAAGCACGCACAGAACCGGAAGCACCCCTTGTTTCAAAGAGAGGAGGACGGGTTATTCACATTTAATTTGATGGTCAGAGGCGAATTAAAAGCTAAACAGTGGTAATTATAAAGATCCCCGGGGAAAAATAGAGATGTCTCCTACGTTACCCATAATATGTGGAAGTATCGACGTAATTTCATAGAGTCATTCGGTCTGAATGCTACATGAAGAACATAAGCCAGATGACGGAACGGGGAGACCTAGGATGTAGAAGATCATAACATGAGTGATTCGGCAGATTTGGATTCCTAATATATCCACTCATGTGGTACTTCATCATATGATTCATATAAGATCCATCTGTCTAGATATCATCATATACATCTAGAAAGCCGTATGCTTTGGAAGAAGCTTGTACAGTTTGGGAAGGGGTTTTTATTGATAAAAAGAAGAATCTACTTCAACCGATATGCCCTTAGGCACGGCCATACATAACATAGAAATCACACTTGGAAAGGGTGGACAATTAGCTAGAGCGGCAGGTGCTGTAGCAAAACTGATTGCAAAAGAGGGTAAATCGGCCACATTAAGATTACCATCTGGGGAGGTCCGTTTGATATCCAAAAACTGCTTAGCAACAGTCGGACAAGTGGGTAATGTTGGGGTGAACCAAAAAAGTTTGGGTAGAGCCGGATCTAAGCGTTGGCTAGGTAAGCGTCCTGTAGTAAGAGGAGTAGTTATGAACCCTGTAGACCATCCCCATGGGGGCGGTGAAGGGAGAGCCCCAATTGGTAGAAAAAAACCCACAACTCCTTGGGGTTATCCTGCGCTTGGAAGAAGAAGTAGGAAAAGGAAAAAATATAGTGATAGTTTTATTCTTCGTCGCCGTAAATAAATAGGAATATAGAAAATCGAATTTTTAGAATTTGAAATCATGTGATGGGCGAACGACGGGAATTGAACCCGCGCGTGGTGGATTCACAATCCACTGCCTTGATCCACTTGGCTACATCCGCCCCTTATCTAGCTAAAGGATTTTCTTTTTCCATATTGTATTTATTCTTACCTTCATACTTAGATCAATATATTGGGCATAGAATGCCAATTTTTAAAATGTAATAGTAATATAAGGAGTAATCCGCTGTGACACGTTCAATAAAAAAAAATCCTTTTGTAGCTAATGATTTATCGGAAAAAATTGAAAAACTAAATATAAGGGAGGAGAAAGAAATAATAGTAACTTGGTCTAGGGCATCTACCATTATACCCACAATGATTGGCCATACAATTGCTATTCATAATGGAAAGGAACATTTACCCATTTATATAACAGATCGTATGGTGGGTCATAAATTGGGAGAATTCGTGCCTACTCTCACTTTCGCAAGACATGCAAAAACCGATAATAAATCTCGTCGTTAATTTCTTTTTTTTTTTTTTTAGTAAAATAGGCAGTTTTTATTCATTTAGTGGGGGATAACCTTATGATAAATAGAAAGAACTCGCGTTGGAGTACAGAAATTAAAGCTTTAGCTCAACATAAACATATATGTATGTCTGTTTTCAAAGCACGAAGAGTAATTGATCAGATTCGCGGACGTTCCTATGAAGAAGCACTTATGATACTAGAACTTATGCCTTATCGAGCATCTTATCCCATTTTGAAATTAGTTTATTCTGCAGCAGCAAATGCAAGTAATAACATGGGCTTAAACAAAGCTTATTTATTTATTAGTGAAGCTGAAGTCAACGCGGGTACTATTGTGAAAAAGTTAAGACCCCGGGCTAGAGGACGTAGTTATCCGATAAAAAGACCTACTTGTCATATAACAATTGTAGTGAGGGATAAATCTAAATTATTTAGAGATAATAGAAAAATATGGGACAAAAAATAAATCCACTTGGTTTCAGACTTGGTACAACCCAAAGTCATCATTCCTTTTGGTTCGCACAACCACAAAATTATTCTGCAGGTGTACAGGAAGATGAAAAAATACGGAATTGTATCAAGGATTATGTACAAAAAAATAAGAGAACGTCCTCAGGTTTCGAAGGAATTGCACGTATACAAATAAAAAAAAGAATCGATTTGATCCAAGTCATAATCCATATAGGATTCCCTAATTTATTAATAGAGGGCCGAACACGAGGAATCGAAGAATTACAGATGAATGTACAAAAGGATTTTCATTCTGTAAACCGTAAACTTAACATTGCTATAACAAGAGTTGAAAACCCTTATGGACAACCTAATATTCTTGCAGAATATATAGCTTTACAATTAAAAAATAGAGTTTCATTTCGAAAGGCAATGAAAAAAGCTATTGAATTAACTGAACAAACGGATACAAAGGGAATTCAAGTACAAATTGCCGGGCGTATTGACGGAAAAGAAATTGCACGCGTCGAATGGATCAGAGAAGGCAGGGTTCCTCTACAAACAATTAGTGCTAAAATTGATCATTGTTCCTATACAACTCGAACTATCTATGGAGTATTAGGCATAAAAATTTGGATATTTGTAGACGAGAAATGAAATAATGTGTCTTTATTTGTCTTTGTCTTACCGTTCTGTCCAGCGATAGAACAAACGAAAAAGACATGACAAATTTCATTCTTTATTCCATTAAATCAAACAAAACCAAACAATTAGAATTCTATATTCTATAAGATTGAATAAAAATTAGATTGACCATTTAGTATAAATGCTATGCTTAGTGTGTGACTCGTTAGTTTTTTAGAGTTTAGAGTATAGTTGGATTAAAAAATTTTGACCAACCCTTACTATGAGCTTACTAACTATATAAACTTATAACCAACTTATAGCTTCGTATTGTCGAGATTCCAATAAACAGTCACTATATGACTGAATCAATCATATAGTTGTAGCAACTGAAATTTTTAAAAGGTTGCGAAGCAAAAATAAAGGGATGTGGATAAATGGAAGGATGATAGAAAGAGAGAATAAAAGTACCAATGATATATTATTCCAATATGTATGGTCTATGAATTATCTCACAAAGGCAGTGTGATAAAGCATCAATACTGATATAATATCAATAATTTTTAATTATTGATAAAGAGCCTTGGGTTAATAGAAACTAAGAAAATTGACTCAGAAACAAATTTTGTTGGGGCTCCATTGCGAAGTTTGGGCCTAACCATTAACGAAGAGGCTATAGGAACGACAGAACCCATGATTGCATAAGATTCCATTGAAAACAAATGAATCCTAATGATTCATTGGGGGGGATGGCGGAACGAACCAAGAACAAATTTATTTATTCTAAAAGTAAAAGGTCTGACCCGACGAATAAAGCACGAAAGAGTTTATATTCGCCCGCGAAACCTGTAGTAATATTAATGAATCATTTCATTCGCGAGGAGCCGGATGAGAAGAAACTCTCATGTCCGGTTCTGCAGTAGAGATGGAATTTAATTAATATTAATAAAGAACCATCAACTATAACCCCAAAAGAACAAAATTTCGTAAACAACATAGAGGAAGAATGAAGGGAATATCTTTTCGAGGCAATCATATTTGTTTCGGCGGATACGCTCTTCAAGCACTTGAACCTGCTTGGATCACGGCTAGACAGATAGAAGCAGGACGAAGAGCAATGACACGATATGCGCGTCGTGGCGGAAAAATATGGGTACGTATATTTCCCGACAAACCTGTTACAGTAAGACCCGCAGAAACACGTATGGGTTCGGGGAAGGGGGCCCCCGAATATTGGGTATCCGTTGTTAAACCGGGTCGAATACTTTATGAAATGGGCGGAGTATCAGAAACTGTAGCCAGAGCAGCTATTAAAATAGCTGCGCGTAAGATGCCTATACGAACTCAATTCGTTATTGAGGGATAGGAATGCATAAATAAAAAGAAAAGCGATGATGAAAAAATAGAGGTTTATTTTTTTTTTTAGACAGACAATATTTCTTTTTATTTATTTTTCTTTTATCCTTTGCAACGAAATAACAGATTAAAATAAAAATGATATGATTCAACCTCAGACTCTTTTGAATGTAGCGGATAATAGTGGAGCTCGAAAATTGATGTGTATTCGAATCTTAGGAGCTGGTAACCAACGATATGCTCATATTGGTGACGTTGTTGTTGCCGTAATCAAAGAAGCAGTACCAAATATGCCTTTAGAAAGATCAGAAATTATTAGGGCTGTAATTGTGCGTACATGTAAAGAACTCAAACGTGACAACGGCATAATAATACGATATGATGACAATGCCGCGGTTGTTATTGATCAAGAAGGAAATCCAAAAGGAACTCGAGTTTTTGGTGCAATCGCTCGGGAATTGAGACAGTTGAACTTTACTAAAATAGTTTCATTAGCTCCTGAGGTATTATAAATACTAAAAGTACATTTAACTATGATATAGCGGGGTATCCGAGAGGGGTCAAGTCAATTAGTAGATTGTGTATCACGCATATATTTTTAATTAATATAAAATATAAATTAAATTTTTTATTATAAAAATAAAAAAACATGTTGATTATATCAAAATTAGGGGGTACCAATAATTCTAGTTCACCATGGGTAAGGATACTATTGCCGATATAATAACTTCTATAAGAAATGCTGACATGGATAAAAAAAGAACGGTTCGAATAGCATCTACTAATATTACCGAAAACATTGTGAAAATACTTCTACGAGAGGGTTTTATCGAAAACGTTCGTAAACATCAGGAAAGTAACAAATGTTTCTTGGTTTTAACCCTACGACATAGAAGGACTCGAAAGGGAATATATCGAACTATTTTAAAACGTATCAGCCGACCAGGTCTACGAATCTATTCCAACTATCAACGAATTCCTAAAATTTTAGGTGGAATGGGGATTGTAATTCTTTCTACTTCTCGAGGTATAATGACAGATCGAGAAGCTCGACTAGAAAAAATTGGGGGAGAAATTTTGTGTTATATATGGTGATCTTACACCCCTTCCTCCTGTTATCTTAATTTTCTCTCTAACTTACGGGAGACGTATAATTTATAGAATTCGCAACAAGGATTCGAACTTTTCGTTGATTTTTTTAAACATTACTTTCGTGAGGATACAATTTGAAATTAACAAAAAGAAAGAAACTTATTTTTCCAAGGAATAAATTCAGAATTAAGGTAAGGAATAAGAAATATGAAAATAAGGGCTTCTGTTCGTAAAATTTGTGAAAAATGTCGACTTATCCGTAGACGTGGACGGATTATAGTTATTTGTTCCAATC